AAAATAATAAAAATCTCAAAATATTTAATTCTATATTTTTTCTTATTTCTTATTAATTTAATAAAAAAAGAAAGTAAAAGCGGGTAGCGGGAATCGAACCCGCATCGTTAGCTTGGAAGGCTAGGGGTTATAGTCGACGTTGATTCATCATTTTTAACGTCTCTAATTCAAAACTGAACGTGAAACTTTGGTTTCATTCGGCTCCTTTATGGAAGATGTATAAATTCCTATATTAAGACATGAACGAAAAAAAAAATTCCACCCATAACATCTATGTCAGCTTTTCTGTCTGAATGTATTCAGAACAACCCGCTTTCTAGACGATCCCTATAGAAAAGAGGGGGATTATATTATAACAACCTTTCTAGTTACTTCGTTCTCTATTTCTATGTGAGAGAATCCTTAGGAAAAGCATTTTGTTTCTACCGAGCTAAAACAATTTGTCGATGTCTCTAGTAAACCAAAGTCATTGTTTAATAGCCATTTTGCTTCAATTTCCGTAATACAAATTCCAAATTAAAGATTTAGTTACGATTAGAAAGCCACTTTCTATCTTTATCCATGGATCCTTTACTCATACTTATTCAATTAGAAGTATTGATCTAATTAAAAAAAAAATTATGTTTCGTAATCTCATAATCCAATTTTTCAATTTTTAATTGATTCTTGGATACAAATCACGAGAATGTATATTCTTCCTCGAATTTTTCATTGAGAGGTAAAGGATTAAATCCTTTTAAGAAATAAAGTTTTTGGTCGGAATGAAATATTAATCAAACCGAAAGACCCCTTAACTATATAAAGGATTATAGAACGAATCACACTTTTACCACTAAACTATACCCGCTACAATCCGATTATTGTATATAAATAAACCTTTTGTCGAACAAGAAAATGGGTCGTAATAAAAAGTTAAAAGAGTAAAAAGAAAGGATAGGATCATAAAATAATCATGAAAATTAGAGCGTTTACGTGTTGTATCAGAGAACCCAATGAGATTCGGAAAAGAGAATTCATTAAATTTCAATAACTAAAACTAAATAACAAGTGTTTTTTTGCCGGAGGTTTTTGACCTAGACGTCTCGACAAAACTACTTAAGCCATAACATACATGAAAATGTATTGTGCAAGAATCCACAGCTCCCTTTTTGTTATTTATTTACTTTACTAAAATAAAGAAAATAACGAATAAATATAAAAAATTAAGATAAGAAACGACACTTTGATTCGATATCATTTGATTCTATATCATAGAAATCAAAAGAGTTTTTATTTTTCCAATCGTAATAACAAGCAATTCGTTTTCAAATAAAAAAAAATTATTTATGATTCGTTGGAACAATAAATGGCGGGCCCGGCCTGGTCAGTACTTAGCCGGGCCGTGGAACTAAAAAGCACTCTCGGATGAAAAAAAAATATTATGAAGGGCTCTTTCAATCCTTATTTTTTATAATGTAACATAGTATTATCCTTTTTCAATTGGGAGGAGAGATGGCTGAGTGGACTAAAGCGTCGGATTGCTAATCCGTTGTACGAGTTTTTCGTACCGAGGGTTCGAATCCCTCTCTTTCCGTTTTTGTTGATGACTTGGTATTTTCTTTCGAATTTTTCGCGAGCTCTTTTTATTTTTAATAGTTAAAAATATGTAATAGATAAAATCCTACTAAGAACATTTAAAAATCAAGCAAGGAAAACAAAAACCTTATCTTTTATTCTTCACGTCCAGGATTACGTCCTGGATCATTAGACAGGAATCCGAAAATAAAGAGAGAAACAAAGAATATCACTACCGTGTAAACAAATAGTTTGAGAGTAAGCATTACATAATCTCCAAGATTTTTTTTAGTAAAAAAGAGAATAGATTCTCCGTTTTTATACCGCATACCCTACTATTTTGATTTTTTATTTTGACACCAAGAAATAAAGTGGGGTGATCCAGATTTTTCGCGGTTGTACAAGAATTTCAATATTTGAATTGAGGGTGTAAGACTTATCTGATCTTATCAATTCTTTTCTTTTCTTTGAATTTTTTTTTTTTTCAATAAATCATGAATTTGTCTAGACATTATTAAATTAAAGATATCATCGAAAACTTACAGCAGCTTGCCAAACAAAGGCTAAGAGAAAAAAAAACAGGGGTATTACTGGCATAACATCTACAATTGGATTTAAAAAAGCGTAGGCCTCGGGCAATTTGGCGACGAAAAAACTACTTGAATAAAGAGCAGAATTAAGACAGATACAGATCAAACTAAATATATTAAGCATAACAAACATTTTGTTCTTGAGGATAATTGTATTTTATTTATTTTGATTGAGTTATTAATAAATTGAGTTTTTTATTATTTTATTATTATAAATATGTTATTATTCATAGAAAAGAAAAATGAATAAAAAGAAAATAAGATAGACCAAAAAACTTTCTTTGATTTGAACTCACCCAATCAAAAATCCTTCAATTCTCAAATCAAAAGAGAATAGAATAAACCATACTTTCATACAATATCTTAATTGAATTATATGTAATGATCAATAAATTCTGTTTAATTCTACGTCTACATGTATAAAAATTCTAGTAATCTATTTTATAGATAATAGATATTTAGACTTGAGTTGACGAACAACCAGTACCAATATTAGTGTTTATTAGTGTCGACTAGAAATGGGGCGTGGCCAAGTGGTAAGGCAACGGGTTTTGGTCCCGCTATTCGGAGGTTCGAATCCTTCCGTCCCAGAACATACCTGACCCACGATCATTTTATTAATCTATAATAAAAAATAAAATATATATCTATATCATAATCTATATCATAATCATAATCTATATCATAATAAAATATATCAAAATAAAGATTGTCGACCAGTCTTCCGTTTAAGAGTATAATATTGTTATAGAATGTGATTCTTATTTCTTTTTTTTTTTTTTTTTTTTAATCATATCTTTTTCACAAATTTAATCGAGTTCAAATAACACACATATGAAACGAAATTTTGATTTGTTAAATTTTACAATATGAAATATGAAAAAATAACAACCTAAATCTTCAATCTTTCCTTACATCAGTCTTTTTTTTTTATTAATCATTGATGGTTTAATCCAATATGGATTTATCTTTCTCTTAATGATAATAAAAAGCGAATGGTACTTACTGTAAAACCTTATGCAAATAATGATATAGGGTAGGAAACTATTCAATCAATTAAATCTTTTTAATGATTTCTTATGAGTTCTTGGTACTCTAAGAAGTGTGAAATTGTTGAATTTATCCTATCACGTTACTTGAAGATAGAGATTCAAAATAACTTGTTTATTCGTGTTTATTTATTCATGTTATGTTAGTTATAATTAAAAAAAAAATTATAAACAATGGGGTTAAATTGATTGAATTCTTGTTGAGACTTCGTCATACATTATCCATTCTTCATATAGAAGAAAAAAGTATAGATTATTATGTACCGACCGAACCGATGATTATTCACGATTCCATAATTGAATCAATTACATACTGGTTCCAAACTGAAGGAATGTTATGGTAAAACTTCGTTTAAAACGATGTGGCAGAAAGCAACGTGCGACTTGAAGGACATGATCAGCTGTGGATTCTTACATCCACCACTTTTTTATATTATATAAGAACGAAAGTGCTCTTGTCTCGACATCATTTGTTCTGTTCCACTGGAACCCTCATTTTTGAGAGTGTTGCCATGTAAATAGTACACGATGGAGCTCGAGTAGAACGTATTGATTAATTTCTCAAGGGCAAGAATCTAAGGTTAGTATCGATCAATAAATTGGAACAACTTCGTAAGTATATTTTAGATATATAAATCTAAAGGATCCAATTCGATAAAATTTAAAAGTTAATTTTGTTGGAATTGGTAAAACTCTTTTGATCAAATCAAAAGTAAAGTGTATTACGTAGGAATCAACCATTCATACGATTCTTTGATAGAAAGAAATCCCAAAAAAAGGTATGTTGCTGCCGTTTTGAAACGATTTAAAGATCACCGAAGTAATGTCTAAACCCAATGATTCAAGGCAAAGATAAAGATCCTGGAACAAGGAAATACCGTTTTCAATTGTCTCAACAACCAGATCATATTTAAGAATCAAAATAGATTCTAAAGGAGACAGACAAAAAGGGTTAGAGACCACTCAATAAATTTAATACCTAAAAGGTTTCTTTTGAGTTATTTGAGAGTTATTCAACTTGAGTTATGAGGATACAAATAATTTTTTTTTTTTGGGGGGGGGGAAGACTAAGAAAAAGTATTTAAACTAAAATCAATAATATAATGAACTAAAATCAATAATATAATGAACTAAAATCAATAATATAATGAATTTGATGATTTTATGGATCTATTTGATATTATGATTCTATACATAGACATAATTTAGAATTTTCTCGAGCCGTACGAGGAGAAAACTTCTTATACGTTTCTAGGGGGGGGGGAGTATTGTTCATCTATCCCAATGAGCCATTTATCGAATCGTTGCAATTGATGTTCGATCCCGACGAGAGGGAAGAGATCTTCGTAAAGTGGGTTTTTATGACCCGATAAAGAATCAAATCTATTTAAATGTTCCTGCTATTCTATATTTCCTTGAAAAAGGTGCTCAACCTACAGGAACTGTTCATGATATTTCAAAAAGGGCGGGGGTTTTTACGGAACTTCGCCCTAATCAACAAATAAAATTCAATTAATGAAATAAAAAAAATGTGGATGATTTATATATAGCCTTGTATAACCTTTTTGTTTCTTTGCTATTTCCTCTTTTGTTCTATTTATATCATACGAAATTTATTATTGTTACTATAAAAGAGTGTCTTTTATAACGACAAAAATCTATTTATATTTTATTGATATAAATTTTATTGATATATATAAAATAGATAGAAAAAGATTAAGTGAATAAATAAATGAAGTAATCGGGTCTATAAATATAAAATTTTGAGATTACTGTCAATGAGTTAAGGAACAAATAAAAAAACACAAAGGATTTCACTTGCTTATTTTAGTGAATAAACCTCATTATTTTACTTAATTTTTTTTTCCACCAATATTGTATCAATGTTGTGTTGTATAGAAATATTATATATAGTGCCAATCCAACACAAGTTCTTAGTTTTTTTTTTTTTTTTCTTATTTTTTCTTATAATTCTAATTGTCTAATTGATTGAAATTGGAATTGTTAGTTATATTTATAAATTGTTTTTTCTTTTGTATTCTTTTCTCAACATTCATATTGACAACAGTGTATCAAATAAATATAATCCGATCGTGGATAAAAGGATCCATTTATATCTCCGTCCCATAGCTTTTATTTCATTCAAATAATGGGTTCTTGTATTTTCTGTGATACAAGAAGTCTTTTTTTGATTAAGATTAAACTCAATAAAATCTATATATACTATAGAATTAATGGATGACATAAGAGACAAGGAGCTATTTATAAATATTTTACTTTATCCCTATTTTTATCTGAGAATTTTTTCATCGGATCTGTTCATTTTTATTATGTTCAGAATCTAATCAATTAGAATTTTAAAAATTTGTGCTATTTTAATGTTTTGATTGGTTTGGATTGCGTTGTGCAATTCAATCTTTTTTTTATTGAGATTCCGATTGTATCTACACATTCTAATTATTTTATTTGGGTTGCTAACTCAACGGTAGAGTACTCGGCTTTTAAGTGCGGCTAGCATCTTTTACACATTTGTATGAAGCAAAAGATTCGTCCATACCATCGGTAGAGTTTGTAAGACCACGACTGATCCTGAAAGGAATGAATGGAAAAAGCAGCATGTCGTATCAATGGATAATTCTAAGAATATTTCATTCTTACCGAATAGGTCCAAAACCTTATTAAAATTGTTTGAATTCTTGTCGTGTAATAAAAAAAATGAATTTGGTCGAGTAAATAAATGGGTAGAGCCCTACTACGGTTCCAATTATAGGGAAACAAAAAGTAATGAGCTTCTGTTCTTAATTTTTGAATGATTACCCGATCTAATTAGACGTTAAAAATATATTAGTGCTTAATACGGGAAAAACTTTTCCCATGAGTGGATTATAAATTTCTTATGAGTCCTAATTATTAGCTATTACCCATTATGGGGTAGAGATAAATGTGTAGAAGAAGGCAGTATATTGATAAAGATTTTTCAAAATCAAAAGAGCGATTGGATTGAAAAAATAAAGGACTTCTAACCATCTTGTTACCCTAGAATGAACATAAATCAATTAGATGGAAAAAGAGAGGCTAGAGAGTCTGTTGATGAGTCTTACTTGTTCCGAGGTATTTTCTTACTATAATACCTTGTTTTGACTGTATCGTACTATGTATCATTTGATAACCCAATAAATCACCTATTTCTTTTCTTGTTCACATTAAAAATGGAAGAATTTCAAGGATATTTAGAACTAGATAGATATCAGCAACATGACTTCCTATACCCACTTATCTTTCGGGAGTATATTTATGCACTTGCTCATGATCATGGTTTAAATAGATCGATTTTGTTGGATAATGTAGGTTATGACACTAAATATAGTTTACTAATTATAAAACGTTTAATTAGTCGAATGTATCAACAGAATCATTTGATAATTTCCGATAATGATTCTAACCAAAAAAAATTTTTTGGGTACAACAAAAATTTGTATTCTCAAATGATGTCGGAGGGATTTGCAGTCATTGTGGAAATTCCGTTTTCCCTACGATTAGTATCTTCCTTAGAGGCGACAGAAATCGTAAAATCTTATGATTTACGATCAATTCATTCAATATTTCCTTTTTTAGAGGACAAATTCCCACATTTAAATTATGTATCAGATGTACTAATACCCTACCCCATTCATCTGGAAATCTTGGTTCAAACCCTTCGCTATTGGGTGAAAGATCCCTCTTCTTTACATTTATTACGACTCTTTCTTCACGAGTATTATAATTGGAATAGTCTTATTACTCCAAAAAAAATTATTTTTTCAAAAAGTAATCCACGATTATTCTTGCTCCTATATAATTCTCATGTATGTGAATACGAATCCATTTTACTTTTTCTTCGTAATCAATCTTCTCATTTACGATTAACCTCTTCTGGTATCTTTTTTGAGCGAATACATTTCTATGAAAAAAAAAAATATCCTGTAGAAGAAGTCTTCGTTAATGATTTTCCGGCCGCCATCTTATGGTTCTTCAAGGATCCTTTTATGCATTATGTTAGATATCAAGGAAAATCTATTCTGTCTTCGAAGGATACCCCTCTTCTGATGAATAAGTGGAAATATTATCTTGTCAATTTATGGCAATGTCATTCTTATGTGTGGTCTCAACCAGGAAGGATTTATATAAACCAATTATCCAAGCATTCCCTTGATTTTTTGGGTTATTTTTCAAGTATGCGACCAAACCTTTCGGTGGTACGGGGTCAAATGCTAGAAAATTCATTTATAATGGATAATGCTATGAAGAAGCTTGATACATTAGTTCCA